CCAATGGGTTTCGAAGAAAAAAATCCTTTCTTTCTTGTTTCTATTGAGTCATAAACCGACCTAGGTAAATCCATGAGTTCGATTCTATTATTTTTTCCTCTTTTATTCTGAATAACTATCTGAATCTTGAATTGTCTTATGACTCATCACTCAACTCAGATGAATTTTTTGAAAGAACTATGCTTTGAACAAATGATCCCCGCTCCCATCACCAGTTGCTCCTCCTATCTACACCCGCTCCACCAACTAATCTTATTTTTGGATCTTGTTTGTGATATTGAGAAAAGATCAATCAATAAATATCTCTATGGATTCTTCCAACTTATTTCTATTCTATAGTATATTAAACGACTACAGTACCCTATATAATTTATATGATATGACTTTTCAATTTTAATTCATTTTTTTTATTTTATTGTCTTCTTTCTCTTTTATATTTCCTTCAGATGAATCGAAAACTACAAAGTATAATATATTTTTGAATGGTTCGAGCCAAAAAATGGACTATTTGCTTATTTACTTTACCTTGTTGTTGTCAGAAAAAGAGGGGAAATTCCTTATTTTCCCCCTGTCTCTAAATGAAATATGATATGCAATATAAAATAGTAAATTAAATACTATATACTATATAGTGGATAGTGGACTGGAAATTCAAATATCTTTCTATTTCTAGTATCCGTTCTCGTTATCCATCCCATTGTCGAAACAAAAATAGAGGATGCATCAATATGTAAATATTTGGTACATAAAGCCACGACCCGATCTATCTATATTTATAACTATAGATAGATAAAAAAAATCTATATATAAGCAACCGATCCTTTTTTTTTTGAATCAAAGAAAGATATTCAAAAATAGACGTCTCTTATTTTGTGACTCAGAATAAACGTTTCGCGTGGAGGAGTGGAGGAACGGAATAATAATTTATTCTTATGGAGGATCCAAAAAAGATTGAATCGGAAATATCGACAAATTCTAAATTCTTGCGACGTAGTCTAAAGGAAATGAAAAAAAAAATTTCGAGGCTACAATTCTATCTCTATCAAATTTGAATATCAGAATAGCTGATATAGTCATGATTCAATAGGTCAGGTCCACTTACCTTTTTTATTTCTTATATTTATGATGGATTTGATTGGAATAACGGAAAAGTAGGAATATTTGGCGATTCATAATTGGGGTTGAGTAGGTAGAATATCTATGTCCTCGAACCAAAAATATGGAATAATGAAACCTGAGTTGAGTAAGAATATAGCCTGTAGTGACATAGTTGTCTTCCCAATAAGCGGGGTGATTTATCATTATAATGAACACTTTATAATCACTATACTATCTCATTATATTTATAATGATAATTAGTTAATTAACTCATTCTAATAAAAAAAATATCCCTATTATCCACTAAAAAATGAAGATTGAAACTAGAGTTTTGTGGAAAAAGCCCCTTATCGGATTTGAACCGATGACTTACGCCTTACCATGGCGTTACTCTACCGCTGAGTTAAAAGGGCCTATTTTATTCCATTCCTGAATGAGACAATGTGAAGACATATACATATATTATATACCTACATATTACATTACATAGGTGCATACAGTAGGCTCATAGTGTCTCATTCGGGAATATCTTTTTTTTTTTAGTCAGTCTAGGCTAAAACCTAATTACTTTTTTTTCTTTTATTGACCCCTATCACAACGAGATTCGTTTGATTAATACACAAATTGAAATAGATCCAAGATATTTGATATGTGATCAAATCATGTAATGTATGGAATGAAAAGATTCAACTCGTACCTGAAATCCAAGCTCTGCTCTTAGAAAAAAAGAAACTTTCTATCGTTTCTTAATTTCCTAGCTGTAAGATAGGAATATCGCATCTTAACAATGCGTGAATCGATGCGTGAAGGTTGAAGAATGGCTTTTCTGTCGGACAAATCACTAGCGATCCTATACTTCATTAATTATTAATTATAACACATTATAATTATTTCGGAATGTTTATCCATTCTAATGATATAGAATCTATATATAGAAATAGAATATAGAATTTTTTTCATTCATGAACCATGAATGAAAAAATATTCTATCGGAATCGCGAAAGGAAAGGTGGAAAACTTATTCGTATTTAGTCACACCATTACATTATATTGACAATTACAAAAAACTATTCATACTATGAGTATATATAGTATGATGTCGGTTGGGCATCGCAGATATGCCCCCATCGTCTAGTGGTTCAGGACATCTCTCTTTCAAGGAGGCAGCGGGGATTCGACTTCCCCTGGGGGTAGGGTACTACGAAAGGAGGTTGATCATGTATTATCAATAAGTCTAGACTTGATTCTTCCTGGGTCGATGCCCGAGTGGTTAATGGGGACGGACTGTAAATTCGTTGGCAATATGTCTACGCTGGTTCAAATCCAGCTCGGCCCAAGAATTCACCGATCCATCATGAGATTACATAATATAAGAAATTTGTCCGCCGGAAACGTCTGGTTAATTTTATATCCTATTTGTTTTTTTCCGATATATTCTTCATTTTATGAATTATCTGGATTCATATCATAATCCGAAAACATAGGACAAGAATTAACAAGTCAAAATATTTTTTGGAAAGATTTCGTATCAATCGATTTAACACGATTTGACAATAGGATTTCTAGTAATCCGTGTCGTTCTCACTAAAGTCCATATCTATGTGGATATTAATATACCAATCACTCCTTTCTCTGTTACAATATGACAATTCTAAATTAAACTAGTCTTAATCAAATCATTAATAATATGTATGCTGTATACCTTATTTCTCTGGGATTGTAGTTCAATCGGTCAGAGCACCGCCCTGTCAAGGCGGAAGCTGCGGGTTCGAGCCCCGTCAGTCCCGACCTAGTATCCGATGACTCCATCAATTCATTTTTTTATTTTCTGTCAAGGGGCATAGAGTGGGATCTAATTCCCATAGGGTCCTTTTTTTTTCCGTTTCGAATTTTTTATTGAGAAAATACAATGCGACAATTTCAATTACTTCAATTAGTACCGAGGGGGATAGGCATATTGAATTGGTACAATTGTGAGTAGCACCCTATTTAGTTAGGATTAAAAGAAATCCTTGTCTGGTTTTTTTCGATTGCTCCTGACCCGTGGAAGGGAATCGAATACTTATATATATACTTTCACTAGAGCATATACACAAATTTTGATTCGTTTATTGTACGATAAAAAATGCACTTTTCACATAGTTACCTCGATAAAATACTTTTTTTCATATTAAAGCCTCTTTCTAGCTCCAATTTTTGATAACTTAAATTACTAATAGGAAACAATCTATTTATATCATTCAAACTACATACTTCATTTTGGATATATGTGTCCCAGGGCCGGTTCAAGGAAAGAAAGGAATATTTAAATTAAGTAATTAAGAAAAGGAAGAGCAAACAAAGAAAAGATAGACCCTCTCTTCTCTTAGTGAGGGAATGAGAAATCTTTTTTTATTTCCGGGGAAGGTCCTATCGAAGAAAGAACAAACTAAAAAAAAAGAGTTCATTTTTTCTTTTTTAATTTATCAAAATATTCGATCTTTTCTTCTTATTTTTTCCATTTTACTTCTACTATTTGGGTTGGGTTTTTGACCAATGGAAGCGGAAGATGGGCCAGATCATCCTTTATTATATTATATATATGATTCTATAAATAAGACGGTAGGTTATAGAAAATAACGAATGGATAAAATAAAGAATAATAATTCAATGAGATTCTAAATTGGATCAGGAATTCCATTTTAGGTTTTTCTTCCGTATGGATAAAAGATCTTCCTATGTTATACTATTCCATTCTCGATGATGAATAGATTTGATAGCTCAGATATTGTTATTCAATGATATTGATCCGATTCAATATCATCGGGATGTATTTCTCCCATTGAATTTACAGGATAAAGATTTAGAATCTCTATGGGATCAGATCCCGAGTTATTAATTATGAAGTAAAAAAACGATGAAATTATGGAAGTAAATATTCTCGCATTTATTGCTACTGCACTGTTCATTCTAGTTCCTACTGCTTTTTTACTTATCATTTACGTAAAAACGGTCAGTCAAAACGATTAATTTGAATCAAGCTTGACTTCTTAGTTCTTATCAATAATGGAAGAAATGAAAGGGATTCAAATTTCACGTCTTAAATAAAATGAGCGAATTAAAATCAGACGTATATGAGATTTGATAGTATGGTAGAAAGGAATATAGGAACCTTTCTACCATACTATCTATTAGTGTATAATTCTACTATACATTATTATATAAAATAATAAAGTTGGACTGTATAAAGAAAGATGGCTTAATGTAGATCACTCCGTAATCTGTATATTGATATATGTACATATAACTCCCATATGTGTAATATACATAGTACCCCAATTCGAGTTCTTTACTTTGGTACATTCATTTGGTTTAGACCGATTTCGATCAATATGATATAATTGAATGCCCACCTTTACTCTTATCTTATAAAATACGTATCTACATAATAACAGATCGACTTCCTCTTTGAACAGTAAAGCGAGAAACAAATAAAAAGGGGTCGGTTGCTCCTCATTGTAATATTTATATATAATTCTGTTAAGAGCTAGTTCATCTAAATACTCTATTTCAATTTGGTTGGAAAAAATTGCATATCATGCGTATTCCGTTTAGTTTTAAAATACGAAGATGGGAATCATTTAATTTAACTATTTGTTTGATTGAAAGGTTATTCGTCATCTATTACATTACTTTAACTGGATTCCAGTCGAATTTTAAAATGAAGATATTTGAAAGAAAAACGCTTTGCAGAAGGATTATGAAACTATTAATACAGTTTGATTACTCAACTCAATTCAATTAGTAATTACCCTAGCCCTAGAGTCCACTTCTTCCCCATACTACAAGTGAAAGGGAAAATGTAAAGACTACCATTAAAGCAGCCCAAGCAAGACTTACTATATCCATGTGAATTATGCCCC